AGGGCCCGCGGAGTTCTTACTCTTATAATGAGACTTTGATCTATTCCATAACCTACAAATTGGTTAGTTATCCAGTCAGCATAATCAAAATATTATATTTGTTTTGTAGAAATGACAAAAAGGATCCTTTGCTCTGATGTTTCAAACCACTCTATTCTTTTGTTTCTTAATGATGTTTGTGAACAATTGAATCTAGTGGTTGATTCATAGTCCCTGCCCTTCCCCCAAAATATTAACTGGAAGCAAGAAGAAAGAACGAATCAATCAATTTTATCTATAATCCAATATAATAATTATATTGATTTCTAGGGATGAGACATCCTGCAAATCATTTCTAGACTAAACTAATAGAACCTTAATCAAAACTACTCTAAAAATAAAATAAAAACTCTGATCATATATCTGATCATATAATAAATAAAGATTTGGATATTCGTAAAAATCAAATCTGCCTTTCAACCGGAACAGTCTTTTTTGTTTGAATAATTTCTCTAAGTTAGAAGTTTAACTTATATTGAATAAGTGAAGATTATTGAATAAGTGAAGATATTGAATAAGTGAATAAATTCTATTTGCTCAATAACTTATTCACCCATAATCCTTTTTTTCCTTTGTTTGTCCACTACTTCTTATGAATCTAAACAAAGGAGTTCCGATAGACCCGGAAAAGAAGGAAAGGAATAGTAATCTTTGATGAACAGGAAAAAAATAATTATTATTTTGATACAAGACGACACAAGAAAAAGGAATTTTCACCCGTTTTCTTGTGTCGTCTTGCGTCGAATAGAAGATTAGGAAGACTAGTAATCCTTCCTAAAAGTATTTGTTCCTTTCATTTTTATCATCCTTGCCTTGTATTTTCTTCTTTTGTATTTGTTTGTATGCCTATTGTTTATTACTAGGAATACAAGTAATGAATTCCAGGCGTCCTGCAAAACAAAAAGAGTATAAACAAAGCAAGCAAAAGGATTTACAGAATTTTTTGATCATACATAATTGTATCGATGGACAAAAAATTGGCACTTTTTACCAAATGTTAAGGAATCTCTGGACCTAAAAATTCATTTCGTACAATTGAACTTTTTCAAACTGTTTCTTTTTAAGAACCAAAAAAACTTGTGCCAAAATAACAGATGCGAAGAAGAACAAAAGGCCTTGGACGCGTAATGGATCTTGAAGCACTATTTCTGCATCTCCCTGACCAAACCCTCCTACATTGGGATTGCTTGTTAATGGTTGATCAAGCTTAATGGATTCACCCTCTGAAACAAGAAGTTCTGGTCCTGGAGGTATAATATCAACCACTTGACGTCCATCCGATGCATCAACTATGGTTATTTCATATCCTCCCTTTTCTTTACGTACTATTTTGCTTACTATACCTGCTGATGTAGCATTATAGACTGTATTGTTACTCTTGCTACCATCAGGATAAATCTGACCCCTTCCTCTGTTCCCACCCACATATATGGGATATTTTAAGAAGTGAACGTCTTTCTTTGTAGCAGGGTCGGGGGAAAGAATGGGAAAGACGATTTCACTATATTTCTGACCCGGAACAGGACCTATCACAAGAATATTTTTTTTATTGGGACGATAACTCTGAAAAGACAGATTTCCTATCTTTTCTTTCAACTCAGGAGAAATACGATCGGGGGGGGCTAATTCGAATCCCTCGGGTAAAATAAGAACAGCACCCACATTCAAACCCCCTTTTTTACCATTAGCAAGAACTTGTTTCAGTTGCATATCATAAGGAATTTGAACAACTGCTTCAAATACAGTATCAGGAAGCACAGCTTGCGGAACTTCAATATCCACGGGCTTATTAGCTAAATGGCAATTAGCACATACAATTCGTCCAGTTGCTTCTCGTGGGTTTTCATAACCCTGCTGCGCAAAAATGGGATATGCATTTGAAATGGATGCTCGAGTTATTACATATATCATGATCGATACAGAAATGGATCGAGTCATCTGTTCCTTTACCCAAGAAAAAGTATTTCTATTTTGCATGTCCAATCATGGATCTCGGAATTTCTACAATAAATTAGATAGGGAACTAGTAAAGTTCCCTATGCACGAGTCTGTCATTGTACTGGAATAGTTGTACTGTAATATAGGACGAATACCTTGAACTGGTAGAAATAAAATATAAAGAATTAAGTAAGATTCAAAATGGTTTCTTTATAAAGGAAGAAAGATTCTGATTTATTTGATTGATATCAGGAGATCAAATGAGTTCTTCATTCATTCATTGAATGATAAATGACTACAAGCGAAGGAGATACACGATTTAAATAATGGAAAATCCAATATTTCACAATTGTATCTAGAATAACTGGAAAGGTGGAAACAAGACCAGATATAATTTGATCGTTATGAGCCAATCCAAAATCGTTGTAGAACGAACCAATTATTAGTTCCCAACCATGAGTCGAGTGAAATCCAATCCATAAATCAGTAACTAAAAGAATCGAAAAAGCTTTTATTGTGTCACTTAAGTTATAGAGGAATTCCTGAACCCAAGAATTAAGAATGACAAGTTCCTCATTACCCAAAATAAAATAACCACTTAGAATAGCGAAAGAGATTATATTTGTCGAGAAATGCAAAATGATATGGAGATGATATTCATTGTGTGTTTTGACCAATTGTATCGTTTCCTTGTGTATTCCTATACGAAGTTTTTGTATATGTGTCTCCGGGTACTCCTTTATCATTTCGTCCAACAGAAAGAGTTCTTCTAATTCTATGAATCTTTCTAGAACGTTTTTCTCTTGAATGATATTCAAGAGAGTTTTGGATTGCCCGGTATTCCACCAATTTGTAACCCAAAGTTCCAGACATTTATTAAATGGGAGAGAGACCCACCAGGGCAAAAATACTATAGATACAAGATATGGGAAAGAAGGCAATGCTTTCTTTTTTTTCATTTTTTATCTGTGAATTGAATCGTTAATGAACCTGCTTCATTCGTTGACTCTATATGATATTTCTCTGAAGCACGAGTTCTATAACAAGGTATTGAACCTAATTGAGTTTAGTTCTTGGATCTAGAAGGAATATAGAAATGGGATAAGGGTTCGCCCTTTTCGGATAAAAATGCAAAATCAATATTATTCCTAGATATCTCAATTGGGCAAATTCGAATGGGCAAATTCGAAGCAATTTCATCTTCATTTGTTCCTTTCTATGAATACTCGAAAACCCACTTAAAATAACGAATCGGATTTAGAAACGAAAACCCCCCTCAGTTAATTATTTCGAAATGTTTCACCGCCTAGCCACAACCAAGGAAAAAAGGTATCATCAAAATTTTGGGCCTAAAAAGATGAGATGAATTCCGTATTACGAAATAAATCTTCGGATATATTTGATGAATCCTTACTTATTATATTAGCCTTAGATTAGCCTTTTTTCTAGTAGAAATTTTCTAGTAGAAAAGAATTGAGTTGGGATCCATACGCATACGAAATACTTTTGGTATACAAATGGTATACAAAAATTTCTTCTTTTCTTAATTTTTTTCTTTATTATAGTATAGTTTATTATAGTTATTCCATATACGCCCTCCTGCTTTTTTGGTTTATTCTATGGGAGTCGCCACGACAAAGGAAGGAGGAAATAGAATAATCTAACATGTTTTGTTCAAATGAACATTCCAAAAAGACTTCAATTGTATTAAAAAAGGAATTAGCAAGTTCCTTCCCCCATGCCGAGAAAACATTTATTCTTTATTGTGTTCAATTCATTTCAAAATACTTCAATTGGTACGCCCAAGAAATAGGCCAATTCGGCAGCTTTTTGTTCAATTTCTCGTGGAGTAAAATTCTCATCAGTACGAGTCAAGGGAATGGCCCCTTGACCTCTGATTTCCATATAAAGGACACGACGAGGATAAAGACCCTCTTTAACCTCAATTCTGATTGATTGGATATCTCTCATAAGGAAGCGAAGGAAGATGCGACGATTTATTCCAGGAAATCCCCAACGAAAAATGCACACAATTCCTTCTTTTCTATCGAATTGGTCATAACCACTACCTACATTCCACAAAATTGTGCACCACAAATAGGAGCTAACGAACAGACCTGCGATCCCATAAAAAGACATCACGATTCCTTGTGGAAAAAAAATAATTTGCTGAGATGGAAATATGGATATCAGATTCCTACCAAGATAACTGGAAGTTCCAACCGCTAAGAATCCTAGTGAACCTAAAAAAAGGATACAGGCCCAGCAAAAATTACTTGTTTTTCGAGACCCCCTTATAAGTTCTATCCATATATGTTCTGATCGCCAATTCATACTATACTAGATCCAGTTGCATTCGATTGGAATTGAGAGAATAACCCAAATTTGACTTTACCTTTCTTGATCCCGAAGTAACTTTCATCAACTAGCACTATTCTGATGTGGAGTAATTGGTTAGATACATTGACTTTCTATTAAAAATATTTACTGATCCATTTTTAACCAGCTATATATATATATATGCATTTATGCAGATAGCATGTATCCGCATACATAACAGTTCTTTCATTTGTGTGTGGAAAGAGCCACATATCGTACCATATTGCACTAAAAAAATATCTGTATTATGATACAGTGTTGAAATAAATTGATAGGATTTGGTCCCATTGGATCTAGACAATCTTATTTTTTTGGACATGAAGAGATAAAGAAGCCATTGCAATTGCCGGAAATACTAGGCCCACTAAAGGCACAAAAATAGAGGGTAAGTTGAGATCTGTCATAGAATGGGTGCCTCGATTTAATATTTGTATCTATATATTTGTATCTATTAGAAAGATATCTTATGATATGATAAGTATATCTATTATAAGTAATATTAGGTAATATTGACTATTGTATTTTATATAATATTATACTACTAAGTATATATAAACAATTAAGTATATATAAATATATAATTTCTAAATAATATATTTATATTAAAATAGAAATTTTAAATATAAAAATAATATTAAAATATTAAATTTAAAGAAAAAAAAGGATAGATAATAAGTGCAAAAATGTAGAACTAAATTAAGTGTACCTATTCATCTTTCTACACGAATATAAATAGGGTAATCCTCTTTTACAAATTTTATTATTCTTCTTCTACCATCCTTATGTTCTTTCTATCTTTCTTTCTAATCTAATAAGGAGTTTTTTATTTTAAAGGAGTTTTCTTATGAAAATGAAGTTCATTATGAATTCGCGACTCTAAATAATAGGATCCAACAAACAGGGATTCATAGTAAAAATGCGATAGATGTAGAAATTATTTTATTTCATTTCCATATTTTATATTTCTTTTTATTTTTATATTTTTTTTTCATTATTGTCTATCTTAATTAATGCGTAAGATAGCCAGATAAAATTCTTTTTTTTTTCCAAAAATTAGAATTCCTCGGAAAGAGAAATTCACTTTTTTATTTTATCCTGTTGATAGAGGTTCATAATACCTAATCATGAATAGGGGTAAGATAAAAAATGGATCTGGATCCGGAAGAAAAAAAATTATCCGAAACTTCTGAAAAGAACATTTTTCTTAGTTTTTTTTATTATGATGAACTAAATACTTGTTCGCTACAAACAAAATAACTGAATCTAGTGCTATACTTTAATTTTTGGAATTTTGATTCAAGGGAAAGAAACCATGGAGCTGAAATAACTCACTTAGAACACCTTTTAAAGGATTACGTGGTACGATTGGGTCAAATAAGCCTTTATGGAATAAATACTCAGCCGCTTGTGAACCATCGGGTACTGTCTTATTCAATGTTTGTTCAATTACTCTTTTACCCGCAAATGCAATGTACGCATTAGGTTCAGCAATAATGATATCTCCCAACATACCAAAACTGGCTGTTACTCCACCGGTTGTAGGAGATGTAAGGACTGGTACATAGAATAACTTTTTAGTGGATTGGTAATCATATGAAGCAGAAGATATTTTAGCCATTTGCATCAAGCTCAAACTTCCTTCTTGCATGCGTGCTCCTCCAGAAGCACACACAATAATGACAGGTAGAGATCGATTAGTAGCATACTCAATCAAACGAGTGATTTTCTCACCTACTACAGATCCCATACTACCTCCCATGAACTGAAAATCCATAACCCCAATTGCTGCGGGAATACCGTTTAGTTGACCTATGCCTGTTTGAACAGCTTCAGTTAAACCTGTCTTTCTTTGATAAGAATCGATACGATCTTTATAAGGTTCCTCTTCTGAATGAAATTGAATGGGGTCCATAGAAACCATATCTTCATCCATAGGATCCCAAGTGCCCGAATCAATCGAAAGTTCGATTCTATCTGAACTACTCATTTTCAAATGATATCCACACTGTTCACAAATATTCATTTTTGACCTAAGAAGTTTTTTATAATTTAATACATAACAATTTTCGCATTGAACCCATAAATGTCTGTATTTTTTATTTATATCGAAATCATTAGATCTTCCTCTTATATTGAAATCACTGCCATTATTACGAGTTCTTATACTAAAACTTCCACTTTCACTACCACTTACATTTTCAGTACAAATGAAACTATAAATGTAACTGTCACTGTAATTGTCAGTACCACCTGAAATGGAACTATTAATACTGACTTCAAAACGAAGATAACTATTAATGCAACTATTAATGTGATTAGTCCAACTAGATTGAGTATCATACATGTAATGATAATAGTAGTGATTGTTTCTCTTAGACCCCCTATTCAAAAAACTAGAAAAAAAACCTTCTAATTCACTCAGAAAAGAACTATCATTGTCAATCTCAAAACTATGATTTTCAATATCAAAATATACGGAATAACTGTCACCATTACTATCCCTAACTAAAAAAGTGTCATCAGAGATCAAACTCCAAATATCCCTGATACCAAATAAATAATCAACATTACTGAAACTATAACTAACACTATCACTCCAATTTTTCTCCGTATCATTTAGAAGGGGTTCATCACTTCCACTGGTATGGCCAATAGCATCAAGACTTTCCATTGATTTACTTAAACCATACCTATGTTCTAACTTTAACTTCTCGTTAGACAACATCGAATTGAACCACCATTTTTCCATAGAATCTTCCTGCCCCCTATTTGATGAAAATACAATAGATGAATAGTCATTCGATGAATAATTATTTTACTATTTTATTTCCTATCAGAATTAAGCATATGAGGATTAGGATTGTTAACTAATAATAAGTGAGTATTGAAAGAAATGATTCTCTTTTTTTTTTTTTTCAATTAAAATACAAATTCTCATCGAAAATAGTTTATAAATAAGGAATTCGTTCTCGTATAACCTTGTATCGTATAATCAAATAATAAGTTTATATTGCAACATGGAACGAAAAAGACAATATACAGGATGAGTAGATTGGATAGAGGGAGCCCTTCCCTTAGCTTAATCTAAGGCCTGAAACTACGAGATAGAAAATGATCCACTAATCCTAAGGATCCATAGGATTA